TAAGCGTAATTCCCCCTAGACAATAAAATATGTTGACGTGAGGAGGAACATATTTACTAGTTATATCATCGGCAATTGCCTGAATCTCAAGACGTTCTTCGAACCAATCATAGATTTTATTGAGATAGGTAAATCAAGGGGACCCCCCCGGAGAACCGTATATGAAAATTTCATCTCGTACGGCTCAAACAGAAACACCCAAATACTAGTTCTAACGGATGTGTGTAATATAAAGTTTGAAATTTATTAATTCTATGATTTATGATTCCATTTTTTTTTGAAGATACTAAAGAATAAAAATCCGAAAGCTCTTCTTTGTGGTTATAATGCCAAAAAATCAAGTCGGCTCATTCGTCTATATATTGATCGTTATAGGCCTCTTGAATCTTCTATTTACCTATTTTCTTTGGTGTTATTTATGTGTAATGCGGCTTTACTGCTGTTTTCTTTATTATTGATAGGAATTCTCTTGTTAAGACCCTATGAATTGATTAAAACCTCAGATTCATACTAAAACCACGATGATTCAATAAAACCCTTTCAAACTAAGTCTAAGTCCCAAAATTCCCTGAGTAAGAACCATTGGATCATCACTTATTCAATGAATAGATATAATGACTAAAAATCCAAACCAAAGAAACCTTTGTTTTGTCCTTTGATCAAAATAAGCATAAACGAAAGTTTGAAAGAATAAAAATATTTCTATTTATAACTTCTAACTCTTTGAAAAAATTTTTTGAAGTCCGGACACGAGGTCTGACTATTAAGTATGAATCATAGTTCTAATAGTAATCTATTTCATATATTCCGTGCTCCAGATACTAGAATGAATATCCGACGAAGTAAAACCATCTCTATCAAGATGACAGACCCATTCTCTGTACTATCCATAGGATCATTTATACCAAGTCACACACTCATATTCCGGAAATACAGAAACAAAGAAATTCCACGGTCAAACTACCAAAATAGAATGGGATAAAAATCAGAAACCTAAACGCTTCACTTTGTATTGAAAAAGCCAGTTAATGGTTCTTGGGAATCTAATTCATTGAAATTCCATCCAGTAAAATGGAAGAATTATAAATCTCCAAAATAATAGATAGGAATATCGCAAATAGAGCCATTGCGAGACCCATCAAAGGAGTAGTTCCCCACCCAGGAGCTACTTTACCATATTCTGAATTCAATGGTTTCAATAAACTCCCCGCATTAGTTCGTTTTGGGCGGCCAGATCTAGAACTACCTTCAACGGTTTGTGTAGCCATAATATTTTATATTCAGTAAGATCTGTTGACTTTGTATACCATTCCGTTGTAAATAAATGATCTTATCATAGATCCATTGTGGTCTTAAAACTTTATAATGTCTTAAAACTATATAATCATGGAAACAGCAACCCTAGTTGCCATCTTTTTATCTGGTTTACTTGTAAGTTTTACTGGGTACGCCTTATATACTGCTTTTGGGCAACCCTCTCAACAACTAAGAGATCCATTCGAGGAACACGGGGACTAGTTGAAGTACGGATCCTCCCAATATTGGGAGGATCCGTACTTCAATTGAGATAATGACAAATCATTTCACCTTTTTAGTTGGAACTTTAGGCGGGTCTCGAAAAAAGATAGCGAAAAAAATTATTCCTAGAGTTGAGACTAAAAGGAATGTATAAACCAATGCTTCCATAGATTCGATCGTGGTTTACAATTATAGCTTCCATACCTGTTTATTTGGGATCGCCTCCCGGATAAATAAAGAACAAGAGTCAAAGAAAAGGCAGTGATTCAAATCAAGATTTATCTGGTACCCCATCTAAAAATCACAAAAAGAAAATAAAAATGAAAAGTAACAAGTAACAAAGCATATTGTATCAGACTACTTGTCTTCTTGTAGTTGGATCTCCAAGTTTTTGGAATGCTCCAAATTCCACTTGAGCATCTAAATCTGGATCAATACCAGCAAAAACATCTCGAAACAAGGTTCTAGCACCATGCCAAATGTGTCCGAAGAAGAAGAGCAAAGCAAACGAAGCATGTCCAAAAGTAAACCAACCCCGTGGACTGCTACGAAAAACACCATCGGATTTCAAAGTAGCACGATCTAATTCAAAAATCTCACCCAATTGAGCACGTCTAGCATATTTTTTCACAGTAGCGGGATCGCTATAACTGACTCCGTTGAGTTCGCCGCCATAGAACTCGACAGTTACACCTACTTGTTCGACACTATATTTAGATTCCGCCCTTCTAAAAGGAACATCGGCTCTAACAATTCCGTCTCCGTCTACCAAAACAACCGGAAATGTTTCAAAAAAAGTAGGCATACGACGTACAAAAAGTTCGCGCCCCTCTTTATCTCTAAAGATAGGATGTCCTAACCACCCAACAGCTATTCCATCCCCGTTGTCCATTGAGCCCGCTCTGAATAACCCCCCCTTTGCCGGATTATTGCCGATGTAATCATAAAAAGCTAGTTTTTCGGGAATTTTAGACCAAGCTTCAGATAAACTTTGATTTTCAGCCAACCCAGCACCAATTCTTCGATATATTTCTTGTTGGAAGTATCCTTGATCCCATTGATAACGAGTGGGACCAAATAATTCAATCGGGGTAGTTGCTGAACCATACCACATAGTTCCAGCAACTACAAAAGCGGCAAAAAAGACAGCAGCAATACTACTGGAAAGGACGGTTTCAATATTTCCCATACGTAATCCTTTGTATAGGCGTTGAGGTGGACGTACACTAAGATGGAATAGACCCGCCAATATGCCCAAGGTCCCTGCTGCAATATGATGAGAGGCTATTCCTCCCGGAACAAAAGGATCAAAACCCTCCACACCCCACGCTGGATTTACGGATTGTACCCTTCCAGTTAGTCCATAAGGATCGGACACCCATATTCCAGGACCATACAATCCTGTTACATGAAATGCACCAAAACCAAAGCAAGCCACCCCTGATAGAAATAAATGAATTCCAAAGATCTTAGGCAAATCCAAAGAGGGTTTTCCTGTACGTTCATCAGTAAATATTTCTAGATCCCAATACACCCAATGCCAGATAGCTGCCAAAAAGCACAAGCCCGAAAACACAATATGTGCCCCGGCCACACCTTCGTAACTCCAAATACCCGGATTCGTTACAGTACCCCCTGTGATACTCCAACCGCCCCATGAATTGGTTATTCCTAAACGAGTCATGAAGGGTATAACGAACATACCCTGTCTCCACATTGGATCAAGAACAGGATCAGAAGGATCAAAAACTGCTAATTCGTATAGAGCCATCGAACCGGCCCAACCAGCAACCAGAGCTGTATGCATTATATGGACAGAAATCAAACGACCGGGATCATTCAATACGACGGTATGAACACGATACCAAGGCAAACCCATGGAAATACCCCTTTATCAATGAAAAATAGACACAATGTAACTTTATTGCATTGGAAAAAACTATGCTGTGGACCCTCTTTTTAGTGGATTATCTTGGGGAAAGAATTAATATTTCTTTGATTTGTTTGATTCTTTTCAATTACTTTTAGTAATAATGAAACTATTTTGTTCGTAGGAACAAAAAGAAGCAGATCTATTCTACACCCGATAAGTACCAATACGCAATGGTAGGGGAGTTGATACCATTTTATATGAGTGAATGCATATATATATTTGTTCATCATTCAAAGGACTTATTTGTAATAATTTTCCTTTATTCATTTTGTCTTCTTTATCTTTTTTTATAAACTTAGTCAATCTATGGATAAAATATGATAAAGGGATAAAATATGATAAAGGCCAATATTAGTAGGACACTAAATCCATTGTTACGCTTTCACATCAAAGTGAGATATAGTACTTAATTTTTCTTTTATTTAATGCCTATTGGTGTTCCAAGAGTACCTTTTCGAAGTCCTGGAGAGGAAGATGCATTGTGGATTGACGTATAGTGCGACTTGTCAGATATATTGGGTCATATGGTATTTCCCCATTCTCTTCCCCGATCGAGATATCCTCCCCTTCGCCCAGGAAAGATTGATTGAATTATCAAAAATTTGGAGCGTGAAGTTCAATTAGATCCATTTTTTCGGGAGGGTATACAGATTAATATTATCAATTAGAATAATTTATGGTTATCTTGGTTAGGCCAATAAAATGAAGTATCCAGGCTCCGTTTAGAAAAAAACCGGTAAAAAATCTATTTATGATTACTATTTCTATCATATTCTATTTCTTTATATATTTATAATAGAAGTGATCTCAAACTGTTAATCAATCGAGTAATATGATGAATGCATTGAATATCTGTTGTAAGACATGAAATAAATTGTAAAAAGGAAGTCGTAGCAAAAGGACGTGGTATTGGGGCATTTGTCATATATGTGCAAATCCAAATCGGGCGGATCTTTACTCGGAGTAGAGCATAAACCTAAAAAAATTGAAGAAGCCCATTCAGGAACAAGAAAATTACATCGCGATTGAGATTGTATCTCGATGAAACAATACATCAATGAAAAGTTAGTTAGATAAATTTAGTAATTTTTTTTTATAGATAAACAAAACAGGCCAAAACCCATCTTTTTTGAAAAATGAAAGAAAAGCCCCTTTTTATAAGTTAAAAGCCTGGTATGAAAAAAAAAAAAAAATAAAAGAAAGCGCTAGAATCTACATCTACACATTGATTCTTTTTTTTTTCGTTATTTTTGTTGAACCGTATGCATCAAAAGGTGCATGTACGGTTTCTAAGGGATACAACTTTATCCCAATCAACCGACTTTATCGAGAACGATTACTTTTTTTAGGCCAAGGGGTTGATAGCGAGATCTCGAATCAACTTATTGGTCTTATGGTATATCTCAGTATAGAGGATGATACCAAAGATCTATATTTGTTTATAAATTCTCCTGGCGGATGGGTAATACCCGGAGTAGCTATTTATGATACTATGCAATTTGTGCGACCAGATATACAGACAATATGCATGGGATTAGCCGCTTCAATGGGATCTTTTATTCTGGTCGGAGGAGAAATTACCAAACGTCTAGCATTCCCTCACGCTTGGCGCCAATGAGTTTTTTATTTGATTTGAGAGAAAAAAGAAGACTATGCCTTCGCGCTATATGAAATATGAATATTAAGTAATAATAGCATGGCACTTCGAATTCGATATGATAAATTTTTTTAACCCTTAAATTATGTATCGAAAGAGTAGTATGAGATAAAAGGTATTTCCGATTTTATCTAATCTATCGGGAGGCCTGTTTCAGCGTCACAAACTTTTTTGTTTTCACGCCGGGAGGCTCTTAACAATATTTAGGTTATGAAAGAATATGAAAATAAAAAAAATCTTGTTTTTTTATTTGAAAAAAAAAAAAAGAAACTTTGGGATTGCTAAATAACAGACGAAATAAATATATAAAGCAACGGAGCCATCATAGTATTTTTGAACTACTCCAAAAACAAAAAGAAGGGTGGTTATTGGATCATTTACCAACCCGAGTCTGATAGACCCTATATTTAATTTATTTGATATTTAAGTAAGGTAAAAACGAATTCCATTATAGAGCCGTATGCAATGCGTAAAAGATGCCTGTACGGTTGTTCAATTATATATTTTATTATTCCACCTTATCATCATGCGAGATAGAATAAACATTTATTATGTTATATCAATTTATTATGTTATATCATCAGGGTAATGATCCATCAACCTGCTAGTTCTTTTTATGAGGCACAGACGGGAGAATTTATCTTGGAAGCGGAAGAACTTTTGAAGCTGCGCGAAACCGTCACAAGGGTTTATGTACAAAGGACAGGCAAACCCTTATGGGTTGTATCCGAAGATATGGAAAGAGATGTTTTTATGTCAGCAACAGAAGCCCAAGCTCATGGAATTGTTGATCTTGTAGCGACTGAATAAAAAAGAAAAAATAACAAAAATTTCAGACGAATTGGTGATTTGAGATTTTATCTTCTTACCGGATTTAATATTCTATTCATTAATCTATTAATATAGAAATAAAATAATTCATAATCATCCGGTTAAGATCGATCTAAACCAGCCCATTATGTATATGATTCAATATGCCAACTATTAAACAACTTATTAGAAACACAAGACAGCCAATCAGAAATGTCACGAAATCCCCCGCTCTTGGGGGATGTCCTCAGCGACGAGGAACATGTACTAGGGTGTATGTGCGACTCGTTCAGATCATGGGCTAGGACAAAAGAAAGAAAACAATTGATCCAGTATCAACGATCAGTACCAGTGAATAGACTAGAATGGAAGAACTCCATTCAATATCTAAAAATAAAAAAGATCTATCCTTCTATTGTGGTATCAAATGTATGGTTTCCGTTGGTGCAAATCCAATCAACTCCGTTTTAAATTTAAGATGAGAAAGAATTCTCCATTGATAGCAAATGATATCCATTAAGCAGGGGAAATACTATTTTAAAAAGCAGAAAAATTATGCCTTACTCTTGCAAGAACGGACTAACAGGGTCAGCTACTCAGCTAATCTTCATAATTAAATACCGTTACTGTATAAGTAGATCTCATTGTGAAAGACCTCGTACTGGATAATTATGGGTAGAGCCAAAGAGTGTGAACTGTACAAGTTAACAATAACATTGATTAAATGAAAGAAGGGCTCCGGTGTATAGAGAGGACCTCACCGTTTAAGAAGTAACCATAGAAACGATGGAACCCACTATATCCATTTATATTTACTACTTTTATGTGTTTTTGATACCTAATATCAATACAATTTTTTCTAGGCATTTCACCTAGAAAAAAAAAAAAAAATCGTGGTCGGGAAGGTTATAGTAGCAAAAGCCATTGGAATTAAAATTTTATACATTGGAAGAATCCGTTTTGTTATTAATAGACTAGGATACGGGAAGGGAATAACTGAAAGAAAGGAAATCGATTAGTTATTCATCAAAGTTTCATTTATTCAATGACCAGAATTAAACGAGGGTATATAGCTCGAAGACGTAGAACAAAAATTCGTTTATTTGCATCAACCTTTCGAGGGGCTCATTCAAGACTTACTCGTACTATTACTCAACAGAAAATAAGAGCTTTGGTTTCGGCTCATCGGGATAGAGGTAGACAAAAGAGAGATTTTCGTCGGTTGTGGATCACTCGGATAAATGCAGTAATTCGCGAGAATAAAGTATACTTCAGTTATAGTAAATTTATACACAATCTGTACAAGAGACAGTTACTTCTTAATCGTAAAATACTTGCACAAATAGCTATATTAAATAAGAGTTGTCTTTATATGATTTCCAATGAGATCATAAAATAAAGAGATTGGAAGGAATCCGTTGGAATAGTTTAAATGGAGTTCCCTGGAGAATGAACTCTGGGAAGGTAGAGTAGAAATTAGTATGATAAAATATGATAAAGTCATCAAAATGAAGAAAGACGTTAAATAAAAAATATTTATTCCTCTTCTCCCATTTTTTTTCTTACGACAGGACATTTCGATTTTACGATTTTTCGAACAAAAAAAAAAAAGTCAATCCGCATTTGAGTTTGGATTGGAATTTTATTTTGATTCAATTCAATTGAAGAGTCAACCTATTTTTTTTCTGGTTCTAAGACCAGCAGCTCTAGCGGTTGACTCGCTTCTTTCAAATTGTTTCTCATTATTAAGAAAAGGTAACGGAGATAAAATACGAGCTTGTTTTATAGCAATAGTAATTAATCGTTGTTGTTTTAAGGTCAATCTATTCACCCGTCTAGATAATATTTTTCCTTGTTCGCTAATAAATCGACTAATTAAACTCATGTTTCTATAATCAATTCGATCCCCCGATTGGATCGGAGGCAAACGCCTACGAAAAGATCGCTTAGATTTAAGAAAGATTCGCTTGGATTTATCCATGGTTTGTTTATTCCTTATCCTGAAAATCCCAATCCTATTTCTTAATTCTATATCATCTTTGATCCGATCGAAATAGGATTTGGTTTGTTTATATTTATTTGTTTCTATTTAAATTTAAATAAATTATGTTTCTATTTAATAAATTATGTTTCTATTTAAATAAATTAAAAAATAAATTATATATATATATTGTTATATATAATATGTAATTTTTCATCTTCCTTGGAAGACTGACACACGAGCGATCGGTTCGATCTATTTCTTTATCTCCCCATGAATCGTATGTTTGTAACAACAGGGACAGAATTTTCTCAATTCCAATCGACTAGGCGTATTGTGTCGATTCTTTTGAGTAATATATCTGGAAATGCCCATTGATTCCTTATTAACACGATTTCGAACACAACTGGTACATTCCAAAATAACCGTTACTCGGACATCTTTACCCTTAGCCATGAACCTCCTTTGGTTTTTGATTCACTCAATTCTTTAATTTTCCGACCCGAAGCAAGGAAGAAGAAAGGACACAAAAATAGAAGCAGGTAACTCGAAATCAAATTATGAAATAAATATTTTGTTGCAATCAATATAGTAATAAATAATAAGTAATATAATGATAATAAGTAATATAATGATTTCTAACTATATTTATAATTTTTAATTGCCGTCCAGTATTTCATTTTCAGTTAAGTATCTTGTATGATATTGTTGCCCCAACCACCGCATTTCCGTTCTATTATTAATTTAATTTGAGCCTGAGCCCGAGTTCATAGTTTCACTGAGGGTGAAACCGCTTTTTCTTTGTTTTTTTTTTTTTTTAGAAAGAATAAGTAAAAAAAGAAAAAAAGAAAAAACAAAGAAAAAAAGGAGGGAGGGGTAGGGATTAGTTACAGATATTTGATTGTATCTCTAATCTTCTTCCCCCTTCCCATATCAATAGCTAGAATGAAAAAAAGGGGAATATCAACGCATCCGGAAAAAAACGATTGATCTCTATCAATAAACCTGCTAAAGACCCGAACCATAGAGTACTTACTACCGGTGCCACGGAGAGATATGTTTTTAGATCTCGCATTTTAAAAACTCCTCTTTCTGTATTCGTTATTGTAATTTTATTGTAATTTGTAATACCTAATGGTAATACATATATGACCGTATGTGTATATGTAGTTAATGACTTACCACTTGTACGCGGAGTTCCTAATTCAAATTGAAATGTACAAAATCGATATTTATTTAAAGAAAAAAATACGTCCATTTCCGCCTTAAATTCCTAAAAAATATTAATTTTTTGTGGTAGATTTCATATTTATTTCATACTTTATATAAGTCTTTTACCATATTATATGTTTGTTATATGATATATGAGACCAAAAGGAAGAAGGAAGAAATGATAAGAGAGTTTGTGTATATCAATGTAGGAAATAAAGATGTGGAAAACAAGGCAGGGATTCTCTACAATGACACTGTAGACCAATTGAAAGGGATGTAGCGCAGTTTGGTAGCGCGTTTGTTTTGGGTACAAAATGTCACGGGTTCAAATCCTGTCATCCCTACCTATTACTTATCTTCTGAGCAGTAACGAGGGATCAATTGAGATCAATTAATAAAATACATAATTAAATAAATATTTAATTTTTATTTTTTATAGTATATATATGCAAGATAAATTGGGGTTACAAAATATTTATTGTGATAATAAAGCGCTCTTAGTTCAGTTCGGTAGAACGTGGGTCTCCAAAACCCGATGTCGTAGGTTCAAATCCTACAGGGCGTGATTCTGTGTTCTTGTTAATCGCGGGAGGTCAAAATTACACTAAAATAATTGAGCAGCAACCTAAATTTGACCTCCCGCGGATTAAAGGAAGTAGGAGGTCAATAAAAAACGAGATGTTAATTAATCAAAGATCCAACTGATCACCACGTCTGTATTGTAAATAGGCAGTTACGAATAATCCAGCCAAAGTAATAGGAATTAGACCTAAGACGATTCCAAATAGAAAAACTTCAATCATTTCAATTTGTTTGAAAGGGGGAAGGGAGAGGTAATATTTATCCTTAAATATTAATCTGTATTGACTATACATCTCAATGACCAAGA